AGCAGAAGTCCCAATCCAATTAACACAGTAATTGGAAGTGGAATAAAAGGTATGATCCATGCATATTGATATGTATGTTCTATAAACATAAAATAAAACCTTTTTTTTTTTTTAATTGTTTCCGATTCACCAGCTCTTATTTCATTAAGAGAACTCAAATATGATTTGAAATCATTAATTATTTTGATTCTTTACCAGACCAGATATTTTAAAAATCCCAATTACTCCAATTGAGAAGTTGCATTTCCTTAAATAACCAAATTAATATTTTATTATTACTACCTAGTAATTAATAAGATTTTTATTAACATATAGAACAGAGTATGAGATTTTTAATCATTCTAATACTACGGCGATTTATATCCATATAGAAATTCTATCAAAAAAAAACAATATTTGATTCTGAAATATAAGATTTGCCAATAACCAATAACTCGACCTAATGAAGATCTAGTTATTTTTGTTAGTTTATAGTTTATTACTAGTTAGTAACTTATTAATTGTGGAACTGATTGATTAGCTTTTATTCCAATAAAATAAACTTATGTTTATTAGAAATCCTATAATACTCATTATTTTGCGTAGAACTGACTGAAAAAGGGGATTACTAAAATCTAAATTATTTTTATTTATCAATAAATTTTTATTAGTCTTTATTTAATTTTAATAATTATAGGTACTCTACTTTCAAGATTGATTCAATTGATTAATTAATAGAAAATGTTACATTATTGTTTTCTTAAATTAGATGTAAAGGTAAAGGTTCTGTTCTTTTTTTAAACTTTTCTTTTCGATTTATTTAAAATTTAAAATCACAACAATAACAATATATAAATAGACTGAGATATGAATTCGAAGCTTTTTTTTATTAATCTTAAAAAGATTAAGAATAGCGAGCAAACGATTCGATTTCTATGGCATCTGATATATATATGGATTTGAATAAGGATATCACGTCACCAATTAGTACAAATTCCCTTTTAACATTATTGTAAAAGACATGAAAAAGAACTTCCTTTAATAACTTTAAGAATAAGAATGATAAGAATGACATCATTCTTCTTTTGTTTTTTTTTCTATTTATTTTTATTCCGAGTGATACTATATCAACGTGTGTGTATCCATATTTTTGATGTAATCAAGAAAGTATTCGTTATGGAATAAATATAGATAATGAATAGAAAGAACGATCCTTTTTGAGCAATACATGTCTTTCACATCCAACTATCTAAATGAGTAACTTTTTAAGATGGCAGTTCCAAAGAAACGTACTTCTATGTCAAAGAAGCGTATTCGTAGAAATATTTGGAAAAAAAGAGGCTATTGGGCCGCGGAAAAGGCTTTATCCTTAGCTAAATCTATTTCTACTGGGCATTCAAAAAGTTTTTTTGTGCGACAATAATAAAGTAAAGCCTTGGAATACTCTAAATTAATATGAGTCGATGAATTGGAGGGTTTCCAATATACAGATGAATAATTTACATTAACTAATGTTTTGAACTCATCCATATGAGATAGAACCTGATATTGTCGCATGTAGAAAACGAATTCAATTTTTCTGTCTAACGGGGGTTTAAAAACGGGACTTTTTTTTTTTCAAACAAAAGCAGTTACATACAAGATAAGGATTTCACTTTTTATATTTTTATAATGTAAGAGATGGGGATTGTTATTTTCCCCATCGCTTCGCTTGTGTGTGTGTGTTTTTTTTTTTTTTTTTTATTTAATTTTTAGAAATATAGGAGTTGATATTAAATTTTTTAAATTATATATATTATATTATTCTAATATAAATGTAAGTATGGTGGAACTAAGTATGGTAGAACCATGATAGAAATTATCTTCCCACAAATGATGTACATAACATAATAAGGCTTCTAACCTCTAATACAATAAGACCCTTTTGGCAACAAGCTATCCATCAACTATTTTTTTTTTCGCATCCATGAAATCAGATAAACGGGAAATTAATTATCCAAATGAAATCCCATTGTTAAAACGGATAAGATAACATATCATGATACTAAGTTAACTATTATTGAACGTTCAAATATTTCTTTGAACAAATTTTTATTGAACCATTACTTTCTTATGTTTCGGAAAATAAATGGAAAATAAATAACATTGATTGCATCAACGAATGAATCTAATATGGGCTATTATGATTTCCATCAACATAAAGCCGCCATGGTGAAATTGGTAGACACGCTGCTCTTAGGAAGCAGTGCCAGAGCATCTCGGTTCGAATCCGAGTGGCGGCATCCTCTATCTAAAGGGGCACAATGGATCCCACACCGATACTGAATTCAATTCCGGATTTCTATAATTAATTAGAATGGAAAGGAACCCCCCCTCCCTTTTTTTTTTTAATTAAAATTATTTTTTATGATATTTGATACTTTAGAACATATATTAACTCACATCTCTTTTTCGATCATTTCAATTGTCATTACGATTAATTTAATGAAATTGCTAGTTCATGAAATCGTAGGACTATGTGATTCGTCAGAAAAAGGTATGATAGTTACTTTTTTATGTATAACAGGATTATTAGTTACTCGTTGGATTTATTCGAGACATTTCCCATTAAATGATTTATATGGATCATTAATGTTCCTTTCGTGGAGTTTCTCTATTATTCATATGGTTTCTAAAATATGGAACCATAAAAATTATTTAAGCACAATAACAGCTCCAAGTGCTATTTTTACTCAAGGCTTTGCCACTTCGGGTCTTTTAACTGAAATGCATCAATCCGCAATATTAGTGCCTGCTTTACAATCCCAGTGGTTAATGATGCACGTGAGTATGATGTTATTGAGCTACGGAGCTCTTTTATGCGGATCGTTATTATCAGTAGCTCTTTTAGTCATTACTTTTAGAAAAAAGATAGATATTCTTAGTAAAAGTAAAAATTTTCTAATTGGGTCATTTTCTTTTGATGAGATACAATACTTAAATAAAAAAGGAAGTGTTTTACAAAGCACCCCCTTTCTTTCATTTAGAAATTTTTACAAGTATCAATTTACTCAACAATTGGATCATTGGAGTTATCGTGTTATTAGTCTAGGATTTACTTTTTTAACCATAGGTATTCTTTCGGGAGCAGTATGGGCTAATGAAGCATGGGGATCTTATTGGAATTGGGACCCTAAGGAAACTTGGGCATTTATTACTTGGACCATATTCGCGATTTATTTACATACTAGAACGGCTCAAAGTTTGCAAGGTGTGAATTCTGCAATGGTGGCTTCCGCAGGATTTCTTATAATTTGGATATGTTATTTCGGGGTCAATCTATTAGGGGTAGGACTACATAGTTATGGTTCATTCACATTAACATCTAATTGAAGAAAGAGTTCGAAGAATCCATAGCGGTCTCCTCAAATAGCGAAAGTTTTTCGAGTTTTTGAGAACCATTACACATTACATTGGTTCTCAAAAACTCCGGATGTATCTGATTACAATTCCAAACCACTTCACTTTTTTTCTTTTGATTTTTTCATTATTTATAGTTATAGAAAATAATTTTTAAAATCAAAGGAGTTTTTTACTTTATGTCTTATTCTATTTCTATCTAATTTTTTATAAAAAATTTAGCTAGAATAGCTTCAACCTTGTCAACTGATAACGAGAGAACGAAATCGGGATAAAGACCAATACCTATTACAGGTAAAAAGATACAGGTCGAAATAAATAATTCTCGTGGTCCAGAATCCAAAAAATAAGAATTTGTAACGTTGAAAAGCTTGTATCCATAGAACATCTGACGTAACATAGATAATGAATAAATAGGAGTTAATATAATTCCAATAGCCATTACAAAAGTAATTAGTATTTTGGGAATTAAAAAATATTTGGAGCTAGTAATTATTCCAAAAAAAACTAATAACTCCGCAGCAAAACCACTCATTCCTGGCAATGCAAGAGAAGCCATCGAAAAACTACTGAACATGGTAAATATTTTTGGCATTGGGATCGCAATTCCGCCCATTTCGTCGAGATAAACAAGGCGTATTCGATCATAACTCGTTCCCGCCAAGAAAAAAAGTGCAGCACCAATAAATCCATGAGAGATTATTTGTAAAATAGCTCCATTGAGTCCCGTATCGGTTATAGAACCAATTCCTATAATTATGAAACCCATATGAGATACGGAAGAATAGGCAATTCTCTTTTTTAAATTGCCTTGACCTGGAGAAGTTGAAGCTGCATAGATTATTTGAATAGCTCCTACTATCATCAACCATGGAGAAAATATAGAATGAGCATGGGGTAATAATTCCATATTGATCCGAATTAATCCATATGCTCCCATTTTTAATAAGATTCCGGCTAGAAGCATACATGTACTGTAATGTGCTTCCCCATGGGTATCTGGTAACCATGTATGTAGGGGTATAATCGGTGATTTGACAGCATAAGCAATAAGGAAGCCAAAATAGAATATTATTTCCAATACTGTGGGATATGATTGATTAGCTGATGTTTCAAAATTTAATGTTGGGCCATTCGACCCGTATAAACCCATACCTAGAACCCCTATTAAAAGAAAAATGGAACCCCCCGCAGTGTACAAAATAAACTTTGTAGCCGAGTACAAACGTTTCTTACCCCCCCACATAGATAGAAGTAGGTAAACAGGAATTAATTCTAACTCCCACATGACGAAAAAAAGTAAAAGGTCGTGGGAGGAAAATAATCCTATTTGACCACTGTACATTGCTAACATAAGGAAATAGAACAATCGAGAATCCCGAGTAACTGGCCAAGCCGCTAAGGTAGCTAAAGTAGTAATGAATCCCGTTAGTAAAATGGGCCCTATGGAAAGTCCATCGATTCCAAGTCTCCAGTGAAAATCAAAAATATTTATCCATTTATAATCTTCCTCCAATTGGATTAATGGGTCGTCGAATTGGAAATAATAATAGAATGCATAGGTTGTTAGAAGCAGCTCTAACAAGCATATACATATAGTATACCACCTAACTCCCTTATTCCCCTTATGAGGGAGAAAAAAAATTAACAAACCCGCGGATATTGGCAAAATAACAATTATTGTTAACCAAGGAAAATAGCTCGTGGTAAAGACAAGATAGACTTTGACCAGAAAGACCCGCCCCCGGAATAAAGAATAAAATAATATATTCTATTTTCCCGAGTACGGGTCTTTGTCGGTAAAGAAGAATCAAATGTATTCCAGTGGAGTTTTCTATAACGTATCAATAAGCTAGACCCATACTGCGAGTTGTCTCATCCGATAAATAAACCCGTACGCTCAAGAAATCCGTTGGACAAGCGGATTCACATCTTTTACAACCCACACAGTCCTCTGTTCTTGGAGCGGAAGCTATTTGCTTAGCTTTACATCCGTCCCAAGGTATCATTTCCAATACATCTGTAGGACACGCTCGTACACATTGAGTACATCCTATACAGGTATCATAAATCTTTACTGAATGTGACATTGGATCTATAAAATTTTTTAATATTATTAATTAAATTTTCGATCTGGTAAAAAAAAAGAAGTAGTAAATAAATCATGTATTCTAGACACCAGACGAATCAGTGGGTTACCTGAATTGATTTTTTTATATTTCTAATCAATAGATTTCTGGATCTGTTCATGAGAAAGGGCCAAGATACTTTGATTTCTTATGTTTCGGCAAACATCAACGAGTTAGACATATTAATTCGAATTTTATAATTTTAGAATTAAATAAATTCTATCTATCTATTCATATTCTATCCATATATTATATATATAGAAGGATACCCATGTTTATTTATATCTATTCTATATCATTACGACTACAACTATTTATTCAACAAATTTGATTGATTGATACGAGTTGATTTTCTGTTACGATGGATCGAGGAAACAATAGCCGGTCCAATAGCTGCTTCAGCGGCGGCAATAGCTATAACAAAGATCGATAAAATGTCTCCTTTTAATTGACGACTATCAAATAAATCAGAAAATGTTACGAGATTTAGATTAACCGCATTCAGTATAAGCTCAAGGCACATAAGTGCTCTAACCATGTTTCGGCTTGTGATCAATCCATAAATACCGATAGAAAATAAATAGGCACTCAAAACAAGTCCATGTTCGAGCATCATTGACTAACTCCTCATCAATCTCGATTCATTTCAATATGAACGAAAAATTTTTAACCGATTTGATTGACTCGAATATAACAAGTGCGTAACAAACGAAAGCATTGGTAATGGATAGAACTAAACTCTTTATTATTTTCTTTATTATTTTATATTCCATATCAACAAAATGAAGGAAAGTGGATGTACTAACAATAAGGCAGAACAAAACAAGCCCTTATTTATTCTTTATTTTATTCTTTGATTTTAGATTTAAAATTCTAACTATTTTTTACTGGCGAGCCATAGCAATTGCACCTATCAAAGCAACTAAAAGAATTATAGAAACAAGTTCAAATGGAAGATAAAAATCTGTTGATAAATGAATCCCAATTTGTTGAACGTTACTTATCAGGTCCTGTTCTATAATCTGGCTTGATCTTGTAGTCCAAATAATCCCGTACCATGACGTATCTAAGATAGTAGTAATTAATGAAAACAAAATAGTTGTACAAACCAGTGAAGTAACCCCATCCCCAACGGTCCAAAGAGAGAAATCATTGGAATATTCTGAACCTTTCATGAACATCACGGCAAATATGATTAAGACATTTACGGCCCCCACGTAAATGAGGAGCTGTGCAGCAGCTACAAAATAGGAGTTAGATGGAATATAGAATAAGGATATAGAAACAAGAACCAATCCCAAAGAAAAGGCAGAAAAAATGGGATTCGTAAATAATACTACTCCGAGACTTCCTAATATAAGACCTGATCCCAGAAATACTAAAAGAATATCATGTATTGGTCCAGGTAAATCCATTATATTATATGTAAAATAAGAGTTAAGTATAAATATTTCATGACCTTACTGACCGGGCCAGGAAAATGAAAAGGGGGTTACCCTATTTTTTTCTTGCCTATGATGATACGTTTTTATTTTTAATTGAATTTAATCTTAATGGGATGTGGATTGACATGGATACTGTTATTGGCCCAATCCCACTTCTGTATTTGAAAGTCAAAGTGTAGTTCTAAATTGGATATTTCGAAATCACCGCAGATATATAAATTTCATTTTGATATCTAAATTTCATTTTGAATTCAAATCAAGCCACAATTCCCACAAATAAGTAGTTATAGTTATAATTTGTGGTTACTGCCGAACCAAAATGCAAAATGAAAGAACCTTCATCAAAACAGAATCTTAGTAATTTGGTCATTTTGGTATTGGTAATCATTATCATTATTGAAAAGGGAAAAGGGCTTATCCGCGTCTATTTTTTTGAGTTGAATTCATAATTGCTTGTTTGAATTGTGTAATCCCCAATTATTGACACTGGTAGACGACCCAAAGCAATTTGATTATAATTCAATTCGTGACGATCATAAGTAGAAAGTTCATATTCCTCAGTCATTGATAAACAATTTGTTGGACAATACTCGACGCAGTTGCCACAAAATATACAGATTCCAAAATCAATACTATAATTAAGCAGCCGCTTCTTTCTAATATCTGTTTCCAATCTCCAATCAACAACAGGTAAATCGATGGGACATACACGAACACATACTTCACAAGCTATACATTTATCAAATTCAAAGTGGATTCGACCACGGAAACGCTCTGATGTAATCGATTTTTCATAAGGATATTGAATAGTTACAGGTAAACGATTCACGTGGGATAAAGTAATCATGAAACTTTGACCAATGTACCTTGCAGCTCGTACTGTTTGTTGACCATAATTCATGAACCCAATCACCATAGGGAACATATCGTGGATATCCATGAATAATTTGATGTTTCTTTCTCTTGCTTGAGAGAGGTTATGAACCTAGAATTTCATATTCTGTTACAGCAAAAGGATTTGGAAAGAAGTTGTCAATAATAGATTACCTAGAGAAACTGGTAAAAGAAATTTCCACCCAAGATTTAATAGTTGGTCCATTCTCATCCTAGGTAAAGTCCACCTTGTTGTGATAGGAATGAACAGGAACAAATAGGCTTTAGCTAACGTAATGAAGATACCAATTGTAGTTTCAAAGACCTCCCCAGGTTTATTTATTCCGAAAAACTTTGGAATGAATATGTACGGAATAGAGGAATTCCACCCACCCAAGTACAGAACTGTTACAAATAATGAAGAAACCAGTAGATTTAGGTAAGACGCAATGTAAAATAAACCAAATTTTATACCCGAATATTCGGTTTGATAACCTGCTACTAATTCCTCTTCCGCTTCTGGTAAATCAAAGGGTAATCTCTCACATTCTGCTAAGGAAGAAACTAGAAAAACTATAAACCCTATGGGTTGGCGCCACAGATTCCACCCCAAAAAACCATATTTAGACTGTGCCTCAACTATATCAATCGTACTTGAACTGTTAGATAATTATAGTCGATGATAACATCACTGTTCCTATCGCTATTCCAGAACCGTACATGAGACCTCCGCTTCATACGGCTCCTCAATGGCCACTAATAAATTTAAGGACTGACTCAGTATTACCCCGGCTTGCTTTTTTTTTGGAGTAGCTAAAGTAAAGATTCATCGGGGAGTCCCTAATTAAACCAATGGAATTCTGTCTGCTATAATAACAAATAAAAGTAAAAGTGCTTCGGAATTGATCTCATCCTTTTTTTTATATAATGCCAAAAATTTTCTTTGTTCAGCAATAACTGAATCCTTCAATAAAATATTCGCTATATCGGTAAAAATTTCGACCCATAGTATGCGATTACGAAAAATAATTAGACCCCCGCACTAATTCATGAATCTTGATAAGAATTCCATTCTATCTATATCAATGTAGATCAGAGAAAGAATAAAAAAGACCTCTTATCATTTTCATTTTTGCATTCCATTTCTTTCGTTCCTGTTCTTCTTTATCAGAAGGGGATTGATTCTAAAAAATAAAGGATTATTTCGTTCCCGATAGTTATTTCTTTAATCAGTGGGTAGGAGTATACTCTGGATCGGAATCATCGGGAAGTACTACTTGATCATTTCTACCAACGTAAAGCCCTCATTATGATTCCTTTCATGCAAAAATATCTCTTTGGATACCTTACATTATTTCCATTACTAATCCTTTACGTATCTTAGTGTTTCTAACCGCCCACCCTTTTTTTGATTGATCCAAAATATGTATAAAATTGTAAAAACTCCATAGAATTGATCTTTTGTACCCGCTTCAAGCCATGATGACTAATCATCCAATCTTGGGGTAAACAGTTTCCGCTGCTTTTGTTTACTTCTACTTTACCCTCGTACATAGGGAATGAGAATGAATCTTATTACTGCAAATTCATAAGCAGTTTTATTTCACTCATATAACTATCTGGTTTAGCTCATCGAACCAAGTGATGAATAAAGAAAAATGACGATATTTAGTCAATCAATCAGTACATTCAATTTTCTTTACTAAAACAAGGGGATAAGGTAAAGTTGATGTTCCAACGAATCACACGTAGAGATATTGATAACACACAGAGAGTTAATGGTATTTCATAACTAATAGATTGAGCAGCAGCTCGTAGACCACCTGAAAAGGAATATTTATTATTCGATCCATATCCTGACATAAGAAGTCCAATAGGAGCAATACTGGAAATGGCGATCCAGAAAAAAACACCTATACTGAGATCGACCAGAACAAGGCGATAACCAAAAGGAATTACTGAATAACTTAAAAAAATAGATATGGCTGCTATAGACGGTCCGATACTGAATAAACGAATATCTCCCCTAGATGGAAGAAGATCCTCTTTCAAAAGTAGCTTAGTCCCATCCGCTAGAGCTTGAAGAATTCCCAAAGGACCAGCGTATTCAAGCCCAATACGTTGTTGTAATGCTGCAGATATTTCTCTTTCTAACCACACAATCACCAGTACTCCTATTGTGATTCCCAATACAGGAGTAAAAATAGGGACAAGCGCCCATATGAGGCTATAGACCTCTTCTAAAGACTCTGATCTGGAAAAAGAATTGATAGCTTGTACTTTTGTCGTATCAATTATCATTTCAACGATCAACCTCTCCCATAATGATATCTATACTACCTAGTATCGTCATAATATCAGCCAATTTCATTCTTTTAACTAACTGAGGAAGAATTTGCAAATTGATGAAACCTGGCGGACGAATTTTCCATCTCCAAGGAAAAACACTATTATCTCCTATCAAAAAAATTCCTAATTCTCCCTTGGGGGCTTCTACTCTTACATAAAGTTCTTGTTTCGACAATTCAAAAGCAGGCGAAGGTTTTTTACTAACGAATCGATAGTCAAAATCATTCCATTCGGAATGCCGCCCTCCGTCAAAGCGTCGCACTTCTAAATTTTCATAGGCCCCCCCCGGAATTCCTTCTATAGCCTGTTGAATAATTTTTACAGATTCCGTCATTTCACCAATTCGCACTAAATAACGAGCTAATGAGTCTCCTTCTTTTTGCCATTGGACTTCCCAATCGAATTCATCGTAACACTCATAATGATCAACTTTACGAAGATCCCATTGGATTCCGGAAGCTCGCAACATTGGTCCTGATAAACCCCAATTTATTGCTTCTTCTCCATCAATAATGCCTACTCCTTCAACTCGTTGCAAAAAAACGGGATTCCGCGTAATAAGTTTTTGATATTCCACTACCTCTGTTAAAAAATAATCGCAGAAATCCAAACATTTATCTATCCAGCCATAAGGTAGATCAGCAGCTACTCCTCCGATACGAAAGTAATTGTGCATCATTCGCATACCTGTGGCAGCTTCAAAAAGATCATATAGCAATTCCCTTTCTCTGAAAATATAAAAGAAAGGAGTTTGTGCACCGATATCCGCCATAAAAGGCCCAAGCCATAACAAATGAGAAGCTATACGGCTCAATTCCAGCATAATTACTCTGATATAGCTAGCCCTTTTAGGTACTTGAATATTTCCCAACTGTTCTGGTCCATTTACCGTTATTGCTTCTGTGAACATAGTTGCTAAATAATCCCAACGTGTTACATAAGGCAGATATTGTATAATTGTTCGGTTTTCCGCAATTTTTTCCATTCCTCTATGTAAATAACCTAATACGGGTTCACAGTCAATAACATCTTCACCATCCAGAGTAACGATGAGTCGAAGAACACCATGCATTGATGGGTGGTGAGGGCCCATATTGACTATCATGAGGTCTTTTCTTGTAGCCGATACAGTCATATGTTTTATTCCCCGATTCATTATTCCATAAATTACCGAAAACAAAACGAGGTTCATCAAAATTCAAGATATTATACTAATAAAAATAAACCAAATAATTCAAATGAATTCCCAATTCTCAAATTAACGCGATTTTGGCTCCCGAATATTCAGCTGACCAATTAATTCCTTATAACGTACTCTATTTTTTTTTGACAAATAAGCCAGCAGCCGTTGACGTTTTCCTAAAATCTTCCGCAGACCTCTCTGAGATAAATAGTCTTTTCTGTGCAATTCTAGATGTGAAGTAAGTCTACGTATCTTCTTAGTAAAATTGAATACTTGAAATTCAACGGATCCCCTGTTTTTTCCTTTTTCTTCTTGTGGAATAACTGAGATGAATGAACTTTTTTTCATAAAAATAATTCTTCTCTTTCTTTTTTTCTTTCTTTAAATATAGGTTTTACCGGTCAGGAATAATAATAATGACAGTTATTTCAATCTGGTACGCAGAGGAATCTAGATTTATTCATATAGTACTTTGTTTTTTAGCAAATCCAAATTAATGAATCCAATTTCATTTGTAATTTGATTCGGATACGAGAGCATGGTACAGTTTTGCACCCACGAAAGATAAAATGATTTTGGCCTAAGATTATTCTGCCGATTCATTCCTAGATCCAATCAATACGTTATTGAATTAATATTACTATCCTGTATCAGAATGGAATGTAAGACAGCGTGCATGTAAATATGTTTGTCCTTGTCTACCAGGTATAAGCGTGATATATAGAAAAAAAAAATATATACCATCAAATAATTCCGTATCGTGGGTACATATGTATCCTTAACATACTGAAACGACTACTATTATTGGTATCAAACCAATAGCGATTCATACAAGCTAAATCTTCTAATCGATAATTCGGCCAAAGAAACAATTTAAATTGAATGCATTTATTTGTATCTATATCAAGATACTTATTCTCATCTAAAAATTGCACACAATTTTTTATGTTATTCCTGTTGCAAAGTACTGTATTTCTATCTACAACATCCCCATTTACACAATTGAAATCCATTAGAATTCTCAATTCTCTACGACGTACAGGAGATAGAATATTTTCAGGAAGAAAAAGTAAATCATAATGATTTTCGTCTTCATTCCCTAGTGTTTTTATATCTTGTGCAATAGATCCATCAAAATTTTTATTTTTCTCATCAACATATTTCCTTTTTCGGAATCCTCGATTAGTTTTGTGCTTATGCTTACTCTTATGATCCAATGAAATACTTACGGTTTGATACATAATAAATTGTCCATCCCGTTTTAGAGACAGACGAACCGGTTCGATAATGAATATTCCCTTTCTTATCAATTCTGTAATTGTAAGCTCCTTATCAATTAGCATTATATCCAGACGCATTTCTCCTCTTTCAATAGAGGATATACCAATTTCAGTTGGATTTATCAGTCTAAGCAGCAAACAATATACCTTAACATTATTGATTATTTTTTCGTTCAGAGTTTCATTCCATCTCAATTGAAAAAGAAAATACTTTTTCAGGAGAAAATCAAGTTCTGCCTCCTTCTTGCTTTTATATTGCTTTTTATTTTTACGTTTTTTATTTTTAATGTCTGATTCGGTTTCCGCGTAATCCTTTTCCAAATCTTTTTTTGGGGTTCGTGCATATGATCCAAGATTCTTTTGGTTTTGTGGATCAGATCCAAAATCTTCTTGGCCCCGCTGTTCTTTTTCTTCTTGATTTCGATTCTCTAATTCAAGATATTCTTCCTTTTGATTGGATGATATACGAAGACTCTCTTTTTGATTTCGATTGATATTTTTACTAATATTTTTATTTCCATTAAAATTAAAAAAAAGTAATTTTATTGGTATAATCCGGGTTTTAATCTTATATGCATCATATAGCTGTATAAATTCTTGTAAGAACCAAGATTCCATATTCGATATGGGACCATATACCATGTCTTTATTCATTCCCATCCAATCAAATTTTTTTTTTTTTTGATTGGATGGGTGAATTTTTTGATCAATCATGAGATTGAGATAAAAAAGATCCTTTTTCTTAGTTTTTTTATAATCATTAGTCTTTGTCTTAGTATCTTTGCGAATGTTAGTCTTCGCACCCATGTTAGCCCCGGTTTCAATATCAATATTTTTTTTAAGACAAAACTTTAGAATTCCACACTCAAAATATTTTCGATCCATATTTTTAACTGTATCAATAATACACTCTTTTCCTAAATAATCACTACTAGCAGTACTCCCCAATACATAAAATGATTCGAGTTTAGGTCTGTGGTAATTATATGAAACCTTTTGTGCCTCATTTACATGTAAGGGGAACCCATAAATATATGGGTTCCTTCTATTCTCATAATTAATATACTTATGTGCTAAAAGAACACATCTGTACTGTTTTTTATTTTTACTTGACAATGAATTCTCTCCATAAGAATTTTCATTTTTGTAATGAATGAATTGGTTTTTTTCATATGAATCTAAAATTTTAAAGTCTTTATTTTGAATAATACGGCGTTGATTGACTTTATTTCGCCATTTTTGCGGTACTAACCTAGACCATCTAGTCTGAGATAAATTGTATTGATAATGACCTCTTAACCAGTCTTTCCATTCATTGATTCCAGAATTCGGAAGTTTTTTATGCCTTGTTTTGGAATCAGATACTTCTCGTATCACCTTTATTCTATCCTTAAAAAAGGTGTATACTTTGTGATATTGAAGCGCGGATCCCTTGGGATCCTTGTTAATATTAATAACTTGAATTTGTGATAATTTGTAAAAAACATATCCTTGAGACAAGGAAGATAAGTCACAATAAGTCTTTGAATTCTTATTACTAATATTAGAAAGCAATTCTTTTACAGTCGAAATAAACTGAATTGCATTTTGGTTCGTTTCATCAATTACTTCTTGATTTGTTTCATCATTGTAATTGTATTTTTTGAGAGTTTTTTTTGTTGATTCAAGTAAAAGTTGTGCATTTCTTCTGGGAATGTTAATAGTAGATAGACGGATATTGATGTATATTCTTTCAATGAAAGATTTCATAAAGTAGTGCCATTTGCGTATTAATCGCGCACTTCTTTTTTTTGATATCCACAAAATATCTTTCCAAAATTCCCATCTTTTATTATCACAACTCGTCTTGTTAGAAACAATATTTTTATTTTTATCTGGAGTTCTAATTTTTTTTTTCTTGTCCTTCATGATTCTTTCAATTTGATCTCTGATTGTGATTGTACTATCAGCCAGATCCTTGATTTTTTTTTCTGTGATTGAATAATTTGTCCAATCACAATCCATGGATCTTATTTTAATGATTGATTCATCGGTAATCTTATTACTGATTATAGAATCCTTTGTATTTGCATTCGGTTCATATACTTTCCTAAATCCTAATAACAAAATTGGGTTTACTTTTTCAAGTTCTTTTATTATTCTTTTAATTTTTATCAGTCTTTTAATAAAGATAATTTTTTTGATAACCCCGATTTTTTTTTCTTTTGCAAATTTTATAAACCTTTTTATTTGTATTTGTTTTTTTATTTGTTTTTTGAAAACTTTTATAACTAGGAAACTTTTCTTCTCCAACTTTGTAATTTTTTTTTCGAATTCTTTACAAATGGGTTTAAAAAAAGAAGGTCGTTTTCGTGGAGAACCAA